AAAAGGGTTTATTTGATCCTATCGTACCACGTAATCTTTTAAAGGGAGTTCTGAGTGAATTATTTCAACTCCATGCTTTATTTTGAATGAAAATTCAAGTAGAAACGTATGAGTCCTCATTTATTTTTAAATTAATTCTACATTTTATAAAAAAAAAATTTAATAAATAAAACAGACCAATAAGAAAAATAACTAAAATAATAAATGAAGTGGATGATCATATATCTTCTTTCATATAGAAAGATGAAGATGAATAAACCTATTTTTTATTTCCATTCTATTATATGCTTACTATAATAGATTTATTTTTTATATGCTTACTATAATAGATTATATATTAGTATTTTTACTCCCTATTATATTTATTCCTTAGTATATATATTATATCTAAGTCTATATAATATACTCTTCTATTTTATATGTCCGTGTATATATATTCAATACTCACTTAAGTATAATTATACTAGTATAATGATATATGAAGTATAAAATATCTTTATAACGGGTAGAAATATTAAATCGAGGTAACCATTCTATGACAACTATCAGCAACTTACCCGCTTTTTTTGTGCCTTTAGTGGGCTTAGTCTTTCCGGCAATTGCTATGGTTTCTTTATCTCTTCATGTTCAAAAAAACAAGATTTTTTAGATCTTATGGGGTTAAATCTTCCTTTTTCTATCTTTTTTTTTTACTTAGGCTTACTTAGAGCATAACACAAAAAGCTATTTAATAGAATGCGCAGGTTCCTACGAGTAGAAGCTTGTATGCATAAACATCATATATGAGTAAATGACTTATAGCTTTTTGAAAATAAAAAATGGGTAAGATTTATAAAACATAAAGTAAATATATCCAAATGTCTGGGGATATATATAATCATATACGTGCATATGGGATGTTATTTTTTAGTTTAACTCTAAGCAAGTTATGAATTACTCCTAAAACTTCACATGATAATAGTGCTAGTTGATGAGGGTTACTTCGGCAACAAAAAAATTAAAGTCAAATTTATTGGGGTTATGTTACCTCCCAATTCCAATACAATGCAAGTAGGTCTAGTTATAGTATGAGTTGGCGATCAGACTGGATATGGATAGAACTTATAGCGGGGTCTCGAAAACTAAGTAATTTCTGCTGGGCTTTTATCCTTTTTTTAGGTTCATTAGGGTTTTTATTGGTAGGAATTTCTAGTTATTTTGATAGGTATTTTATACCGTTCTTTTCCTCTCAGCAAATCCTTTTTTTTCCACAAGGAATCGTGATGTCTTTCTATGGCATTGCAGGTCTTTTTATTAGTTCATATTTATGGTGCACAATTGCGTGGAATGTGGGTAGCGGTTATGATCGATTCGATATAAAAGAAGGAATAGTGTGTATTTTTCGTTGGGGCTTCCCTGGAAAAAATCGGCGGATCCTCCTGCAATTCCCTATGAAAGACATTCAATCCATCAGAATGGAAGTTAAAGAGGTTTTTTTTTCTCGTCCTATACTTTATATCGAAATCAGAGGCCAGGGGCGAATTCCCTTGACTCGGATCGATGAGAATTTTTCTCTACGAGAAATTGAACAGAAAGCCGCAGGATTGGCCTATTTCTTGCGTGTACCAATTGAAGTTTTTTGAAAAAAGTAAAAACTTTCTTATTCTTAGCAAAAGAAAAGGTAAAGAAAAAAGGATAACTCAAGAATTCCCCTTTTTTCTAGAACAAAACTGAATCTAAGTTTATGCCAAATTCTGATTAGAACAAAAAAAGTAAATGTACACGACACAACGAAAAAATTTTCGTCCATAAATTGTTTCTAAATTCAAGGACCGAACATTGTACCTAATCACAAAGAAAAAAACTAGGGATATAAACTTGAGACTTGTAATGTAATAGAACTAATAGAGTACACGAATGAGCCGAATTCATTTCAAAATTTACAAACGGGCACATGGCAAAAAATAAAGCTTTTATTTCTCTTCTATATCTTGCATCTATAGTATTTTTGCCTTGGTGGCTCTCATTTACATTTAACAAAAGTATGGAATCTTGGATTAATAATTGCTATAATACTGGGCCCTCCGAAAATTTTTTGAATGATATTGAAGAAAAGATTATTATAAAAAAATTCATAGAATTAGAAGAACTATCCCTCTTCGACGAAATCCTAAAGGACTACACGCAAGGACGTTTAGAAAAGCTTCATGCTGGAGTCTACAAAGAAACGATCCAATTGATCAAGTTGCACAATGAGAGTCGTATACATACGATTTTACATTTATCAACAAATATAATATATTTTCTTATTCTAAGTGTTTATTCTATTCTAGGTAATGAATACCTTATTTTTCTTAACTCTTGTCTTCAAGAATTTTTATATAATTTAAGCGACACAATAAAAGCTTTTTTTATTCTTTTATTAACCGATTTATGCATAGGATTCCATTCACCCCATGGTTGGGAACTAATAATTGGATCTATCTACAGAGATTTTGGATTTGATCATTATAATCAAATT